ACACGACTAGAAAATGAAGGAAATTATCAACGGCAAAGAGTTCCCTAAAATGGTAAAACGGGATCGTTTATAAACAATTTCGATAACAAACCAAGAAAGAGAACATCGAGAACTCTCTAAGAGCGAGCAGGAAAAAAGACACACTTTTGCCGCGTTGGTACTTAACCATAAAAGTGGTTCCTCCATTTTATTTATTCAATTATTCAACCCTATAGTATAGAATTTAGAGCTTTTTTTTTGATTGAAGAGAATTCTTTTTATTTTTACATTTTATATTATTCCATATTCGAATCTGCTTGACTACCAGAAAAAAACGGATTCAGTATTTGATCTTTTCACTGATATATAACCATAAAAAAAATAAGAAACAATATATAGTCGATTTTTTTGCACTTAACCCCTTTCGTGGATTCCATTCTTCAAAAAAAATTCGCAGAGAAAAAAGGTATTTTACCTATTTTTTAGTCGAATTTGTAAAATACGATTGTGAGGTATAGAAGAGGGGTTGTATTTATTAAACATGTGTAGATATAGCTATCAATATAGATCCTTCTTCCTACTTATTGTCGTTCTATTCGGGGCAGTGGGGGTCGTGCTCTATCCAAATTTCTATTTTTTATTCAATGTCAATTTGTTTAATGAAAAATAGAAGCATGATAATTGCTGGAGAATTCTCTATAGACAATATATAGAAAAAAAAAAAATACCCCATGTAGATATCTTTGTAACAATTTTTATTTTCGGGTTTACATATACTTATGTTTACATATACTTATAATTGCTGTTATAATTGCAATTGCGAAGGACTTTTTATTTTATTGAAAAGAATCCATATTGATGAGTTCTATATCCATTTTTATTTTCTTATGTCAGTAGGAAAACAAAAATGGAGATTCAAATCCAAGAATCGCTGCTGAATTAACAGTCAGCAGTCAATAGTTAATGGTTCCAATTTTTCGTGAATTTAGGTTTTTGTGACTTAAAATCCACATTTTTTCAATAGAAAAGGGAGGAGAAGTTTTTAGGGATTGTGTGTTTTGAGATACTATACAATCAATCGAAGGAGTGAATCAAATCCAATCAAAAAAAAGAAGGATTTCCGTTAGGAAAGGGATTAAGTAAAACTGGATACAAAATGCAAGTACAATAAAAAAAGAAGTTCACTACTTTAACCCAAAAGGGGAAAGATTTCATCTATTTTATATCCTTTTGGCGACATGGCCGAGTGGTAAGGCGGGGGACTGCAAATCCTTTTTCCTCAGTTCAAATCTGGGTGTCGCCTAATCAACAAAAGACTCGAAATCTCCTATTCTGTTCTGCTAATATAACTAGCCCAATTATTTCCCAGCAGAAGCAGAGAAAAAGGACTGTTGATACTTGTTTGATTCTAAGCATCAGGTTTGATGGGGGTTTTTAAAAGGATTGTAAATCCACGAATCCTAGATGCAAGGAAAGATTCTAGGGAGAGAAGGGCTGCAATTTATATACAGACTCAGTACAGTCTCTGAATGCTTAGGCATCCAAGCAATATTTGATTGGATGGATAATTTTGATTGTTTTTAAGTACAAAAATAAATTCTTTTCAACAAAACCCCAGTCAAGAAAAGAACATAATTAACTTCCGCCCGACTCTTTCATATAGACAATTGGGAGATCGATCAAATGGGAAATAAAGGTATGGAATAGATAGTGATCTATCTTTTTATGCTTTTTCTTTATATAAATTATTATAAAGGTCGACAAAAAAAAAAGAATAGGAATAAATTAGTCTATTCCTACATCTTCGATTAGTAACATTCCTTTGAAATGTCACCCTCTATTTTGATTGTTGTGTTTAATCTTTCCCGATTCGAAATCATATAGGAACAAGAGGTTATTGCTCCCTTATTTCATTATTTATTTCATTATTACTTTCTCTTTCATTTTCACGATTATTTGTATCATCCAACATATATTTTATTAGCAATATTATTTTATAATAACACAAAGATTTTTTATAAATGGGTTTATTGGATTGGTTCATCAAGAGTGTTGGGTCCGAATTCCTTTTTGACTCTGACCCATCAATTCGACTATTATTAGTGAGTAATAATGTAAAAATTATTTAATACTGATCAAAATAGGGGACATAATTCACATGGATATAGTAAGTCTCGCTTGGGCTGCTTTAATGGTAGTCTTTACATTTTCTCTTTCACTCGTAGTATGGGGAAGAAGTGGACTCTAGAAGTACTACTAATTTAATTGAGTTGATGACAAAAACTGTATCAATTGTTTTTTAGATCGTTCTGCAAAGCATTTTTCACGATTTAAAACCAAATCAAAATAGCGTCATTTTTAAATTTCATTGGATTCTAGTGTAATTAATATATTATATGAATAATACTTTTTCAATCAAAGAGATATTTCAATGATTCCCATGTTTGTATTTTGAAAGGGGATACAGATGATAGGAAATTTATTCCAACCAAATTCTTCCTAAATTTTCTATTTGAACGAATGGGCTCTTCCCAGAAGTATAAATGTACAATGAGGAAGACCGGACCCCTTTTTATTTCTTTCCCTCCTTACTGTTCAAAGAAGAAGTTGTTCTGTTAAGTGTATACACACTTTCTATGAGAAACGATATAGAAATAGTGGTTGTTTAACGAGATAGTATAAAAAGATCTTGCCTTGGGAGAGTCGCATATTGTGCATTTCTCACTTGTTTTATTATTTTTAAAATTTGATTTAGGCTTTATCGACTCATTTCATCTCATGGTTCAAGCGTTAAAACTCTGTTAAAAATGGATAAGATTTACTATTCTTTTTCTAAATTATTCGAAGAAGCTCCCGTAGAAGCCCTGTCAATGGCTCAATCAATTACTTCTTGCAAATGCTAAACGAAAAAACCACTTTCTTATTATTATTAAGAAACTTTCCTTGATTGATTATTTCAATAGATACGGAGATTCATGTTGGAAATAATAAGAAATCGAAGAATTAGAAACATAAGAGTAAAAACCCTCTTTCAATTATTTCAGATTGATCGGAACAAATAGATGTAGAAAAGAAATGGAATTGGGTTCTATGTCCATTCCATATATGGAATAGATATCTGCATATCATATATGCAGATAATATTGGAGAGTTATCCATATTAAACTTTTATTATCGAGTATACACTCTAAAAATACCATAATAGAGAGTATGGTAGAAAGAACGATTCATATATTTCTTTCTACCATACTATTCGCATTGAATACTGCCGATTCGAGTCTGCTCATTTCATTTAAGACACGAAATTGGAATTCTTTTCATTTTCTTTCTTCAATCATTGATAAGAACTCAAAAGTCGCGTTTCATTCAAATTTTTTTAATGAATAGGAATTTTTAATCATTTTGACTGACTGTTTTTACGTAAATGATAAGTAGAAAAGCTGTAGGAATTAGAATGAACAGTGCAGTAGCAATAAATGCAAGAATATTTACTTCCATAATCTCAGTGTTTTTTACCTCACAATACAATAACTCGGGATTTAATCCCATAGAGATGATAAAACTTTCGCCTCTAAATTCAATGGATGAATTAACTCTCGATGATATTATTAAATTGGATCAATATCATGAACAATATCAGACCTATCAAATCAATTCATTGTCGAGAATTGAATAGTATACCATAGGAAGATCTTTTATCCAGACCTAATACAAAATAGGATTCCTGATCCAATCAAGAATTCTTTTCTTTATCATTCTGTTCCATTCTTTTTTTTCTATAACCTACCCCACTCCTTCCTTGTATCATTATCAGATGAAGTATCTTCTGACCATCGTTCGACTTCTATTATTCACAAACCCAAATAAACAATAGAAGTGAGTGAAAGGGAAAAAGAAAGAAGTTAAGTTCTAAACTACGTTTTTTAATGATATAATTTTCTTGGAATACAAAGAATTGTGATAAAGATGAATCTCGGTAGAAAGCATCTAATATTCCATCAATTTTTGGGTTTCGATGAAACTCGTAAAATAAATGGAAAATAGGAAGGAAAAAATTCTGCATTCCCTCACTAAGAGGGGTGAAGTCCTTGGTTGATCTTTAGCTTTCTTTTATCTTTCTTCCTTAGATTATTAGTACTGGGACAGATATATCAAAAGCTCAGTATGCAATTTGAATGAAATTTTTTTTTTTCAAATTCAAATTAATAATTGAGGTTACACAAAATCAGAGCCAGAAAAGAAGATAGTTGAATCTAGAAAAGAAAAGTAGTCCAGGGGGGAGATTTCGATTAAATCCATTTTGGGCTGTACAATAAACGAATTCTATTTGTGTATGTGCTCCCGGGAAATATATGGTACTCTATTCCATATTCTGTTCCCTGGATCGGGAGCAATCGAAAAATCAGACCCAGTATCTCTATCTCTTGGAATACTGAATATAATGCTACCAAGAATTGTACTAATCCACGTATGTCTTTCTCCCATCAATCGGTTTCTAGTTGAAGTAATTAAAATTTTCATCTATTTGTTTGATGAGAAATGGGAAAGAAAAAAAAGATCCCCTTTGGGAATGAAATCTGGCTCTATCCTCTGTACCAGCTTTCATAGAAAAGAGGGAGTTGAATTGATGTATTGATTGATTGGATCCGTCGGGACTGACGGGGCTCGAACCCGCAGCTTCCGCCTTGACAGGGCGGTGCTCTGACCAATTGAACTACAATCCCAGGGAAATAAGGGATATATCCGAAAATTAGATTCTTTTTTATTCCTCTGTATCAGGTATTTCTGAAGGGCAAGGGTTTATACCATCTCATGGTAGATTGCCAAAATTTTGGGCCGAGCTGGATTTGAACCAGCGTAGACATATTGCCAACGAATTTACAGTCCGTCCCCATTAACCGCTCGGGCATCGACCCAGGAAGAATCCAGTTTAGGCTTATTGGTAATCCATGATCAACTTCCTTTCGTAGTACCCTACCCCCAGGGGAAGTCGAATCCCCGCTGCCTCCTTGAAAGAGAGA